TAATATGCCCAATGTCCCTGCTGCAATGTGATGAGAAGCTATTCCGCCCGGAACAAAAGGATCAAAACCTTCCACGCCCCATGCTGGATTTACAGGTTGTACTTTTCCCGTTAGTCCATAAGGATCGGACACCCATATTCCAGGACCATACAAGCCTGTTACATGAAATGCACCAAAACCAAAGCAAGCCACTCCTGAAAGAAATAAATGAATTCCAAAGATCTTGGGCAAATCCAAAGAAGGTTTTCCTGTACGTTCATCGCAAAATATTTCTAAATCCCAATATACCCAATGCCAGATGGCTGCCAAAAAGCATAAACCAGAAAACACAATATGTGCCCCAGCTACACCCTCGTAACTCCAAATACCCGGATTCGTTACAGTTCCCCCTGTGATACTCCAACCACCCCATGAATTGGTAATTCCTAAACGAGTCATGAAGGGTATAACAAACATACCCTGTCTCCACATTGGATCAAGAACGGGGTCAGAAGGATCAAAAACTGCTAATTCATACAGAGCCATCGAACCGGCCCAACCAGCAACCAGAGCTGTATGCATTATATGAACAGAAAGCAACCGGCCGGGATCATTCAATACAACGGTATGAACACGATACCAAGGCAAACCCATGGAAATACCCCTTTATCAAAGATAAATAGACACTACGTAACTTTATTGCATTGGAAAAGACTCTACTATGACTATCCTATGGACCTCCCTTGTTCAGTGAATTGATTATTTCAGAACAGGGGTTAATATTTGTTCTATTCTGTTGGTAATAAAATAATGGAACAATTTTGTTCGTAGGAATAAAGAGAAGCAGATTTATTCTATACTCGATAAGTACCAATACGCAATGGGGGTTGATACCATTTTCTATGAGCGAATGCGTACATACTTATTCATTTCATCGCCTTATTCATAATAATTTGACTTTATTCATCCTGTTTTTCTTTATGACTTTTTCTAATCCATGGATAAAATAAATACGATAAAAGCCAATATATATTATAAAGACAATAAAATAATATTCTTACGTTTCTACATCAAAGTGAAATACAGTACTTAGTTCTTTTTTCTTTCATTTAATGCCTATTGGTGTTCCAAAAGTCCCTTTCCGAAGTCCTGGAGAGGAAGATGCATCTTGGGTTGACGTATAGTGCGACTTGTCAGACATCTTGGGTCGTATGGGATTTCCCCGTTTTCTTCCCGGATGGAGATATCCTCTGTTTCGCCCAACCAAGAAAGATTCATTGAATCATCAAAAATTTGGAGCGTGAAGTGCAATTAGATCTATTTTGGGGGGATTAATATTACTTCGAATAATTTATGGTTGGCTTGGTTGGACTAAAAAACTAAAAAATGAAGTATCCAGGCTCCGTTTAGAAAAACCCAATTTGATTGGTAATATATCTATGATTACTAGTTCTATCATAAATGATTCCGATTTGGCTTCTTTGTCAAGCGAGTTAATGTTAATAAATACTTGGAAGGTGTGAAAAAAAAATTGAAAAAAAAAAGCAGAAAGTCATAACAAAAAGAAATGGTAAGGGGGCATTTGTCCTATATGTGCAAATCAAAATCGGGCAAATCTTTACCCGGAGTAGAGCATAAACCTAAAAAGATGAAAGAGACCCACTCAGGAACAAAAAAATACCATCGTGATTTGGATTAAATCTCGATGAAACAATACATCAATGAGAAGTTAATTCGATGAGTTTAGTGACTTTTTTATTCTATTTACTTTATTAAATAAAATAAAAAAAATAAAGGAGTCAAAACTCGTGTTTATTGAAGAAGAAAAACCCTTTTGTTAGAGGTCAAAAAGAACCTGTTATGAGAAAAGTGAGAAAAGAAAGAGGACTGGAATCTATACATTGATTCTTTTTTTGTTTTCGCAATTTTTTTGAACCGTATGCATCAAAAGGTGCATGTACGGTTTCTGAGGGATACACTTCTACCCTAATCAACCGACTTTATCGAGAAAGATTACTTTTTTTAGGTCAAGCAGTTGATAGCGAGATCTCAAATCAACTTATTGGTCTTATGATATATCTCAGTATCGAAGATGATACCAAGGATCTGTATTTGTTTATAAATTCTCCCGGCGGATGGGTAATACCTGGAGTAGCTATTTATGATGCTATGCAATTTGTGCGACCGGATGTCCATACAATATGCATGGGGTTAGCCGCTTCAATGGGATCTTTTATCCTGGTCGGGGGAGAAATTACCAAACGTCTAGCATTCCCTCACGCTTGGCGCCAATGAGGTTTTTATTTGAGAGAAAAAAGAGGACTATGCCTTCGCCCTAATGAAATATGAATATTAAGTAATAATAGCATGGCACTTCGAATTCGATATGAGAAATTTTTGCATTATCAAAAAATTAGATTATGTATCGAAAGAGTAGTATGAGATAAAGGATATTTCCGATTTACTCTTATTTATCGGGAGTCCAGTTCGGCGTCACAAACCCTTTTGTTTTTATATTGGA